GGTTTAGAAGACCTCTGTCCTATCCATTAGACAATGGACGCTGCTTGCTTTTCATTCCTGTTTTCTTTTTTTTTTCTATAAAAACAAAACAAGAAGTGGATTGCATACGGAAGATTTTGGCAAAGCAAATAAGAATGTATATTTGAACCAATGATGGATGTATAAAAGTGATATAGAGCGGGTAGCGGGAATCGAACCCGCATCGTTAGCTTGGAAGGCTAGGGGTTATAGTCGACGTTGGTTGATCATTTTTAACGTCTCTAATTCAGAACCGAACATGAAATTTTTGTTTCATTCGGCTCCTTTATGGAAGATCAATGTGTTCCCAGATCTAAGGCATACAAGAAGAATAAATATAAAAAAATTATGCTGTATTGTATTAAAAGGGAATCATCATAAATCCGAAAAAAAAAGATCCATAACATCCATGTCAGCTTTTCTTACTCGCTTTATAGATGATCCTTCTAGAAGAGGAAAATTATACCAAATCTGTCTAGTTACTTCGTTCCTTATTTCGATTCGCGGAATCCTGAGGAAAAAAAGAATTTTGTTTCCACCGAGCTGAAACAATATGTTGATGGCTCTAGTAAACCAAAGCCACCATTTTCTAGCTGTTTGGCTTCAATCCCCTTTTTAATACAAAAGTTGAAGATTTAGTTACGATTAGAAATAAACTTTTTATCTTCATCCATGGATCCCTTTACCCATACTCATTCAATTTGAAGAGTTGAATCCACTCAAAAAAAAATTATGCTTCGCGATTCCATACGATCCAATGTTTTTTAGTCAATTAAAAAACGACTGGCCTTCGGATACAAATCACGAGAATTTTTATTTTTCCTCAAATGTAACATTAAGAGGTAAAGGATTAACCTTTTTAAGAAATAAAGTTTATTATTGGAATACTAACTGAAAGACCCTTTAACTATTTAAGTTGGTAATAGGACGAATCGCACTTTTACCACTAAACTATACCCGCTACAATTTAATTATTGTATATTAATAAACTATTTGTCGAACAAAGAATGAGACATAACATAATAAAGATAGTATCAGAATGATGAAAATTTGAATCTTGACACATATTCTGTCTTGATAGGGACTTGAGAAAATCCCAAATAGATGAATGAATAAAGCTTTTTTAACTATAAAATTAAAATAATGAGTTATACTTTTCGTTTCATGGTAAGTCGTTGCTAATAGTTTTGATTTGAAGGGGCTATTGAAGTTAGACATAAAAAAGAATTCTACAAGAATCCGGAACTCCCCCTTAATTTTCCAATTTTTTGAGTGCCAGATCTTATGAATTTGGATCAATAAAATGGATCTTAAGTCTTCAGATCAAATTTTTTTACTTTTTTATTACTTTGTAAATAAGTTAATTATTACTTTTTATATTCATTACATTTTCCTATATATTCTATATTTTATCTATAATCTATATTTTAATATATTTTAATATTTTAGATTCTATATATTCTATACTATAATATATTCTATACTATAATAATATTATAATTATATATATTATATCCATTCCATATTCCATTTAATATTGAAATACATTTAATATTTAATATATTTATTGAATATATTTATAATATTGAATATATTTATAATATTGAATATTTCATATATTTCTAATTTATATTAATATATTTATAATTATAATTTATAAATTTATATTTATAATAGAATATAATATATATTTATAATAGAATATAGAATTAGAATATATAGAATTCTAATTCTAATTTTAATTAAAAATTAGAATTAGAATATTAATAATTGAAATTTTTTTATATAATATATAAATTTATTATAAATTTATAAATTATAAATAAAAAAATTAGAAATAAAAATATAATAATATCAAAAAATGCATTTATGAATGATCAATTAGAGTAATGGCCTAGCTAGGTACTAGCCAGGCCGTGGAAATAAAATAAAATTTTTTGTATAGAAAGTCAGTTTCTATTTGAAATATCCGTTTTGAATTATTATCGTTATCAAAATTTAATTGTCGGTTAAGTCAAATTAATTCATAGATATCTTATTTACCCTTAATACCCTTATTTTATAACTTAGCTTTATCTTATATCCTTCTATTTACATATATATTACATTTTATTACATATTTTATTACATATATATTTATATATTTTTTTTATTACATATTTTATTACATATATATTTATATATTTTTTTTTATTTTTTTTAATTTATTTTACATATATATTTATTTACATATACATATATATGCATATATATTAATACATATATATTAATATATACATATATATTAATATATATTATTAAATATATATTATAAATATATATTATATATATTATAATATAAATATTATAATATAAAAATATTATAATATAAAAATATTATAATATAAAATATAAAAATTAAATAAAATTTATAATATAAAAATTAAATAAAAAAAAAAAAATAAAATAGGATTAGGATATTAATAGGATATTAGTCCTAAGGCCTTAGTCTATTATTTTATGTCTATTATTTTATTTAACTTATCTTTCAACTCATGTGTTATATACTTTTTTGTTGTGTTGTACAATATTTATTATATATTTAATATGGTATTAATATGGTAATATTTATATGTTAATAATTGACATATCATATAATATAATATTTAATATGTTAGTTACATATAATATGAGTATTCTAATAATTAATATAAATAGAATTAAAAATTTAATAAGTTAATAATCTAATTAATAATCTAACTAATTAATAATCTAATAAGTCTAATAAACTAATAAAATAAAAAAAAAAAAAAGTAATATTTTTATTAAATTAAAAATTAAATAAAAAAAAAAGGCTAAGGCGGATTTTCATCAACCCTTACTTTAAGTGTCACATAAACATAAAAAATCCCAATTCCAAATTAGGAGAGATGGCTGAGTGGACTAAAGCGGCGGATTGCTAATCCGTTGTACGAGTTATTCGTACCGAGGGTTCGAATCCCTCTTTCTCCGCTTTCTCTGGGCACTTGATACTTTTGAATTCGAAAAATTTGATCCTTTGTTTTATTTTATCATAGTTAAATGTATGGAACACATAAAAAAATATTCAGAAAACGCAAGGAAAAATGATAAAAAAAAAAACCTCTTAGTTTTTTATTCCTCGCGCCCAGGGTTACGTCCTGGATCATTAGATAAGAATCCAAAAATGAAGAGAGAAACAAAGAATATCACTACTGTATAAACGAAGAGTTTGAGAGTAAGCATTACACAATCTCCAAGATAAGATCATTTTTGGGGGTAAAAGGGAATAGATTATCCATTTGAGTTTTGTTGTAACACATGTACTATTTTGATTTGACATGATACCAAAATATGAAAAAATAAAGAACAAATTCTTTTAATTAAGTTTTTTTTCTAAATCTAAAAAAAAAAGAATGAATTTGAAAATTAATGAATTTATTTGTAATTAAGATTCTGGTTTTTTCGTTACCAAAATTGTTATTGTAATGTTAACAATTGGGTATTGTGAAAAAACCTAATCTAATAAAGTCCTTGCTTACCGGAAGGGCGGCTAAAAGGAAAATGGACTGATCCTAATTTATCGCCGTCCTTATCCAATATACAAGAATTCAAATTTTTGAATAGAGGATTTGTAATGTAAGACTCATACGATCTTATCAATAATTGTTCAATTTTTTCCCGAATAAATCATAAATATTTTCAGTATAGTATTAAGAACTTCATCGAAAACTTACAGCAGCTTGCCAAACAAAGGCTAAGAGAAAGAAAAGGACAGGTATGACGGGCATAATGTCCACGATTGGATTGAAAAGAGCATAAGCTTCGGGCAATTTACCGAAGAAAAAACTGCTTGAAGAAAGGGCAGAATTAAGACAGATACAGATTAAACTAAAAAAGATATTAAGCATAACAAACGAACATTTGTTTTTGTAGATTATTTAGTTTTTATTGAATTATTGATATACGGGAAATTAAGAAAAAGCTAGGTAAAAAGCCCTTTTTCTTTGATTTGAACCCCCCCCCCAAAAAAAAAAAAATCCAAATAAAAATCCTTACATTTTCAAATGAGAATACAAGGAATTACACTTTCCTACAATATCTTAATTGAATTATATGTAATCATCAATGAATTTTGATTCTATTCTATATGTATCGAATACCAGCAAGAATAACAAGATTTCTTATCCTATCTGTTATCTGTATTTATTTTATTTATTTTTATTGTCATATTGTCTGGAATTGACGAATGTCCCCAAAAGGTAATAATGTTTATTAGTATCAAATAGAAATCTAAATGGGGCGTGGCCAAGCGGTAAGGCAGCGGGTTTTGGTCCCGTTATTCGGAGGTTCGAATCCTTCCGTCCCAGATCAATTCTTCAGAATAAAAATACGAAAAATCTCTCCATTTTTTTTTTATTAAAGCCTAAAGTAAGCGAATAGGGTATTCTACAGTCTATGTAGAAACTAAACAAAAGAATAGAGATTTTTGGAGATAATTCTATCGCCGGTTTTAAATTTAAGCCCCTAATGGGATGGAGTCAAATTAAAATAAGAATATCAAACATATTCTGACCCATTTACTTTTGTATCCGGTTCAAATGAATAAAAAAATTGAAAGTTAATGTAGCGACTCAGGGGAGGAAATTCCTATATTCAATTTACTTAAAAAAATGAGATTGATGAAAAAACGTAAAGTAAAGAAAAATTTGCAAAAAATGACCGCGTTCTATGCCCCTATGTATTGTTTGTGTTCTATTTCCGTAGTGAACAAAGTCTTTTTTATTAAGTGAAAAAAATTGTCATGTATTAATTAAAATACATAATTACCCCATACCCTTGAGAACAAATGTTTGATGGATGAATATGGAAAGATTATACTCTTTTGGTTCTGATTTATTCTTTTTTTTTTTTCATTTGAAAAAAAAAAATAACGACCTTAATCTTACCTTATCTTATATATTATTTATATATACCTTTTATATATACCTTATCTTATATCTTATATATTATATTATATATGATATATGATATTATATATGATATATGATAAATTTCCCCCCATTAAATTCAAATAAAAAACCGTATGGGTTTTTCAATATATCTGGTCTGGTTTTCAATTAAACCATTGATGATTCAATTGGACATAGTAAAATTCGCGTATCTATTTTTACTTTAATGAATGAGATATCCACTCCAAATTATTTGCTACTTGTTTATGATTGTGAGTACTGCTTGATTGAAGAAGAAATTTAATGCAGTAACTATTGAAAAACATATTTACAGTCATAGTGTTGAAGTACAAGATAAGATTCTTTCTTTAATGAAACTAAACCATTTTTATCGATTTCTTATGAATCCTTAGTACTCGAAGAAATGGAAGTGTGAGAAATCCATTTTATCGAAAAAATAGACTTCTGACTCCTCTGGTTCATTGGAATAGTTATAGTTTTTTGGTTAAGTTAATAAATACTGGATTTGGTTAATAATAATAAATAATAAATAATTCAGTTCCTGGTTGGAGTGCAAATTTAATGTAATGAAAGACCCATTTCTTTTTTTTGATAAAAATGGGGTCCTTTTTTTTTGTAAAAAAGAAAAATGGGGTTCCTTCTTAGGTTAAAATATGGGGGTTACTTTAGATTCTTTTCTTGCTGAGATTTCTTAGGATAAAGACCCTTTTATCCAATCCATAAAAAAGTATGTACTGAAATGTACCGATTGAGCCAATGACTATTCATGATTACATATTGAATCAATTCCATCCCGGTTCGAAATTAGAGGAATGTTATGGTAAAACTTCGTTTGAAACGATGTGGTAGAAAGCAACGTGCGACTTGAAGGACGTGATCATTTATGTGGATTCTTACATCCACCATTCTCTATAGAAATGAGGATGCTCTTGGCTCGACATGGTTTGTTCTGTTCTACTAGGAACCCGTTTTGTTGGGTTGTAAGCAATAAGTAAATAGTACACGATGAAGCTCGAGTAGAAAGTAATGATTCATTTATCATATCGAGGGAAAGAATCTAGGGTTAATACCAATGAATAAGCTGGACCAACTTTGTAAATATGTCTTCAATTTAGAAATCGAAAGATTCAAATTCTAACAATTTTGAAATCAAAAAGTCAAACTTGTTGGAATAAGTCAAACTATTTTGATCAAAAGTGTATTACAAGGGAATCAATCGTTCGTATAATTTTTCCATAGAAAAAAAAAGGTATGTTGCTGCCGTTTTGAAAGGAGTAAAATCACCGAAGTAATGTCTAAACCCAACGATTCAACAAAGCAAAGATTAAGGATTCCGGAACAAGGAAACACTATTTTCAACTGTCTCAACAATTGAATCAAAATGAGGAAAAGGAATAAAATTAAAATTAAAATAGATTTGAGATGAGACAAACAAAAAGGGTTAAAGACGACTCAAAAATTTCTAAGGATTTCTATTCGAATTCTTTCAGAGCTACCCAACTTGAGTTATGAGTACAAATGAGTGAAGTTTCGTTTTTTCTTTATGGAAAAATAAAACAATTCCAATCATAGTCTAATTCATGATTTTATTTATGGATCGGTTTGCCACTATACCATTATGATTATGATTATGATATAACTATTGATATTTTATTTAATTATATTTTAATTATTAATTATATTTTAATTATATTATATAATATTTAAATTAAATTTATTAAAAATTTATTTATTTTTTTTTTTTAATATTAATTCTAAATAATAGAATATAATTATAAATTTGTTATAATGTTCTAATTATAATGTTCTAAAATAAATAAAAAATTTTAATTTAATTAAATTGAATGAATCATTTGATTTTAGAATCATTCTTTCTTGCTTGAGCCGTACGAGGGGAAAACCTCCTATACGTTTCTGGGGGGGGGCTTTGTTTATCTATCCCAATGAGCCATCTATCGAATCGTTGCAATTGATGTTCGATCCCGAAGAGAAGGAAGAGATCTTCGGAGAGTGGGTTTTTATGATCCGATAAAGAATCAAATTTATTTAAATGTTCCGGCTATTTTATATTTTCTTGAAAAAGGAGCTCAACCCACAAGAACTGTTCATGATATTTTAAAGAAAGCGGAATTAATTGTCTAAAGAACTTTGAATTCATTAAATAATTCAAAGATTTTTGAAATGCAAAATGGTAGTGCCTAGTATCTACCATATAGTAGTATATAGCTTTGTATAATTTTTGACTCAACACTTACCTTTTTTCTATTCACACCGACTTTTCTTGTTTTGGAAATTTACCAACAAAAACGAGTAAATCTTGCTTATTGTACTTCTATTCATTGAATAAACCCGAGATTTTTTCCACTTCTTCCTTATTTTTTTTTTATGTCGTGCCAATCCAACACAAGTCTTTATTTGATTTATTTTATTCAATTAATTTGATTTGTTTTTTTTTTTTTCAACATGTAATTCATATTGACAATGGTGTATTGAACAAATATAATTCGATCATAAATAAATGGATCTGTTTATCCCCACCCCATATTTATACTGGTTATATTGGTTCTTTACTTCAATTATTAATGAATGCAAAATTATTTGAATTGATAAAAAATTTAAATAAAATATTTATCTGGAAATCTGTTGTATTTTACTCCCCGGTTTTCTTTAATTTTAATTAAAATTAAACTTGAATTAATAATTAATCGAATCGTAGATTTTTTTTTTTCAAATTTGTTGCTAAGAAAATTTCAATACAATATTTTTTTGGGTGGGATCGTGCAATCCATTTTTAAAAATGAAAATATATTTGTATTTTGATTTCGATCATATCTATTCTTCACATATTATATTCTATTCACCTATTCACATTATATTATATATTTTTGGTATATTTATTTTTGGGGGGTTGCTAACTCAACGGTAGAGTACTCGGCTTTTAAGTGCGGCTATGATCTTTTACACATTTTGATGAAGCAACGAATTCGTCCAGACTTTTGGTAGAGTCTATAAGACCACGACTGATCCTGAAAGGTAATGAATGGAAAAAATAGCATGTCGTATTATATTAATTTAATTAGTAATGTAGAACTCTAAGAATAGATCATCCTTACTAGATCGGTACAAAAAACCTTTGATTTTAGGAAGGGGACAAAATGAATTCACATTTTTCGTTTGGTCGAGTGAATAAATGGATAGAGTTTTATGGCTCCAATTCTAGGCAAAGAAAAAGCGACGAGCTTATGTTCTTAATTTGAATGGTTACCCGATCTAATCTAATTAAACGTTAAAAATAGATTAGTGCCTGATACGGGAAAGGGTTCTCCTGTGAGTGGATCATCAATTACTTTTTTTAATGAATCCTAACTATTCTCCATTATGGATAGGGTAGAGTGGAGATGGATGTGTAAAAGAAAGAGCATTCTGATAAAGAAAATTGATTCCAAAATCAAAAGAGCGATTGGGTTGCAAAAATAAAAGATTTTTAACCTTTTCTTGTTATGTTAACGAACAAGAATCAATTTGATCTGGAAAGATAGGAAGAAGGAGATTTGACTCTCTGTTTTCAGGGTAACTTTTTCTTACTGTGTATGTATATACTTTATATACATACTTATTCTGGCCATATCGCACTATGTATCATTTGCTGATCCAAGAAATGCTTCCTGTCTCTGGTTCAAGTATAATAAAAAATGGAAGAATTAAGAGGATATTTAGAAAAGAGTAGATCTATACAACAACACTTCCTATATCCGCTTCTCTTTCAAGAGTATATTTACGCACTTGCTCATAATCATGGTTTAAATGTAAATGGGTCAATTTTTTATGAACCCCCTGAAATTTCAGGTTATGACAAAAAATTTAGTTCATTACTTGTGAAACGTTTAATTACTCGAATGTACCAACAGAATTATTTGATCAATTCTTTTAATGATTCTAACCAAAATGGATTCGTTGGGCATAACAAGAATTTTTATTCTCAAATGATATCGGAGGGTTTTGCTGTCATTGTGGAAATTCCTTTCTCATTGCGATTAGTATCCTCCCTCGAAGAAAAAAAAGAAATACCAAAATCTCAGAATTTACGATCTATTCATTCAATATTTCCATTTTTTGAGGACAAATTATCACATTTAAATTGTATATCAGATATACTAATACCCTATCCCGTACATCTAGAAATCTTGGTTCAAATTATACAATGCTGGATACAAGATGTTCCTTCTTTACATTTATTACGATTCTTTTTTCACGAATATTATAATTGGAATAATCTCATTACTCCAAAGAAATCTAACTATTATGGTTTTTCGAAAGAGAATCCAAGACTTTTTTTGTTCCTATATAATTCTTATGTAGTTGAATGCGAATCCATATTAGTTTTTCTCCGTAAACAATCCTCTTATTTACGATCAACATCTTCTGGAACCTTTCTTGAGCGAACACATTTCTATGAAAAAATAGAACAACATCTTGTAGTACTTTGTTGTAATGATTTTAAGAAAACCCTATGGTTGTTCAAGGATCCTTTCATACATTATGTTAGATATCAAGGAAAATCCATTCTGGCTTCAAAAGGGACTCATCTTCTGATGAAGAAATGGAAATCTTACTTTGTCAATTTTTGGCAATGTCATTTTAACTTTTGGTCTCAACCCAGTAGGATCCACATAAGCCAATTCTCAAATTTTTCTTTCTATTTTCTGGGTTATCTTTCAAGTGTCCCGCTAAATCCTTTAGCGGTAAAGAGTCAAATGCTAGAGAGTTCTTTTTTAATAGATACTGTTACTAAAAAATTCGAAACTATAGTTCCAATTATTCCAATGATTGGATCATTGTCAAAAGCTAAATTTTGTAACGTATCGGGGAATCCTATTAGTAAGCCAGTTTGGGCCGATTTGTCAGATTCTGATATTATTGATCGATTTGGTCGTATATGTAGAAATCTTTCTCATTATTACAGTGGGTCTTCAAAAAAACAAAGTTTGTATCGAATAAAGTATATACTTCGA